AAGGCAATTCTTCATCTAATCTAATATTGATTGAATGTCTGCGCATTCCGAGAGGTTCATTAGTCTGTATCTAAAGTATCTTAGGTCCTTTCCAAAACTATTAATTTAATTCCCTCTCTGGCTATCCAATCTAATTGAAGACTCAGTAAGTGGAACTAATTTAGTAGTGGCAAGTAAAGATTTACGGATTTCCCTCCACTACTTTAAGTTTTCGTTGAATCTGATAGGCAAAACTTTAGGTTAGAGATATAGAACTTCGAGAGCCAGGGGCTTAGAATCATAAAAAGAAAGTATCAAGAGTCTTTTCCTACGTTTGTTATAATAGGGGATTTCAAGTCTGTTGTTGAGGCGGCACCCGGATTTGAACTGGGGAAAAAGGATTTGCAGTCCCCCGCCTTACCACTCGGCCATGCCGCCAAAACGATAGAAACTTGCTTCCAATTTGCTCTTTTTTTTTTCAACTCCGAAAAAAAAATATAGATTTTCAGTCACAAAACATAGAATCCAGTACAAACCGGAACCATTAACTATTGACTGTAAATTCATGACCATTTTTGAATTAAGATTCAAATCTACATTTTTTTATTTCTAATAATATTAAGAAAATCATTAGAAATTGGTTTCTAACTAATCTAGATTGAGTTTTTTCAATTAAAAAGAAATCTTCTTCAATTTCAATTATAACAGTAATGATGAGTATATGTAAACCCCAGAATCAGAACATACGTTACGTTGTGTTATAGAGCTATAACTCTATAATGGGGTATTTTATCTCTTTAGGGATGCTTTTGAGGAGTCATTCTCAATAAATTTTTCTATTTCAATTTTTCATTGAATACATTGAAGAGAAAATTTTATTTTTGATAGAGCACAGCATGCGCTGTCCCAAATAGAACTGTACCAGAATAAAAGAAGAAAAAGAGACATATATATCTGTGCATTCTTTTTTCTTTTAATAATAACACAAATTTATAAATAAAAAAAAGTTTTCTATTTATTATATGTTTATCTGCTCGAACAGATCCAATCATGAATACATTTTTTTTATGGTATGCAGAATATGTAATATCATAGGTGAAAATGAAATGACTTTTTTTTCTAGTCTTTACAAAACTCCATAAGTTCCAGTGGTATTTCTCAATTCTGTTCCATTTGGATCTCTTTCTTATAAAAAAATTCCAATTGAATCTAGTCTCCGTTCATACGTATTTAATACATTCCATATATCTTGGAGTTGGATAAAATTTCATGTGATTCAGTAAACAGAATAGAAATTCCATTATTGCTAGATCGAATTCTATGGATATGATTCGGTGAAGAATGAGAGATGGGATTTTTTCAATAAACGGATAAATGGGAAATTCAAAAAAGATGCTCGGGGATGGAAAAGAGGGAACATCGACAATACCCGGATTTAATCAGATACAATTTGAAGGGTTTTATCGGTTTATTGATCAGGGTTTAATAGAAGAACTTTCTAAGTTTCCAAAAATTGAAGATATAGATCACGAAATTGAATTTCAATTATTTGTGGAAACATATCAATTGGTAGAACCTCTGATAAAAGAACGAGATGCTGTCTATGAATCACTTACATATTCTTCTGAATTATATGTATCCGCGGGATTAATTTGGAAAACCAGCAGGAATATGCAAGAACAAAGAATTTTTATTGGAAACATTCCTTTAATGAATTCCCTTGGAACTTCTATAGTAAACGGAATATACAGAATTGTGATCAATCAAATATTGCAAAGTCCTGGTATCTATTACCAGTCAGAATTGGATCATAACGGGATTTCGGTCTATACCGGCACCATAATATCAGATTGGGGAGGCAGGTTAGAATTAGAGATTGATAAAAAAGCAAGAATATGGGCTCGTGTGAGTAGGAAACAGAAAATATCTATTTTAGTTCTATCATCAGCTATGGGTTCGAATCTAAGAGAAATTCTAGAGAATGTTTGCTACCCTGAAATTTTCTTATCTTTCTTGACCGATAAGGAGAAAAAAAAAATTGGGTCAAAAGAAAATGCTATTTTGGAGTTTTATCAACAATTTTCTTGTGTAGGTGGGGATCCAATATTTTCTGAATCCTTATGTAAGGAATTACAAAAAAAATTCTTTCACCAAAGGTGTGAATTAGGAAGGATTGGTCGCCGAAATATTAATTGGAGACTGAATCTTAATATACCTCAGAACAATATATTTTTGTTACCACGAGATTTATTAGCAGCTGCCGATCATTTGATTGGGATGAAATTTGGAATGGGTACACTTGATGATATGAATCATTTGAAAAATAAACGGATTCGCTCTGTAGCGGATCTTTTACAAGACCAGCTCGGGTTGGCTCTGGCTCGTTTAGAAAATGTAGTTAAGGGAACTATATCCGGAGCAATTAGGCATAAATTGATACCTACTCCTCAGAATTTGGTAACTTCAACTCCGTTAACAACTACTTATGAATCCTTTTTCGGATTACACCCATTATCGCAAGTTTTGGATCGAACTAATCCATTGACACAAATCGTTCATGGGAGAAAATTGAGTTATTTGGGCCCTGGCGGATTAACAGGGCGAACTGCTAATTTTCGGATACGAGATATCCATCCTAGTCACTATGGGCGTATTTGTCCCATTGACACGTCTGAAGGAATCAATGTTGGACTTATTGGATCTTTAGCAATTCATGCCAGGATTGGTGATTGGGGGTCGTTAGAAAGTCCATTTTATGAACTCTTTGAGAAATCAAAAAAAGCACGGATACGGATGCTTTTTTTATCACCAAGTCAAGATGAATATTATATGATAGCGGCAGGAAATTCTTTGGCTCTTAATCGGGGCATTCAAGAAGAACAGGCTGTTCCAGCTCGATACCGCCAAGAATTTTTGACTATCGCATGGGAAGAGGTTCATCTTCGAAGCATTTTGCCTTTCCAATATTTTTCCATTGGAGCTTCCCTAATTCCTTTTATCGAACATAATGATGCGAATCGAGCTTTAATGAGTTCTAATATGCAACGTCAAGCAGTTCCACTTTCTCGGTCCGAAAAGTGCATTGTTGGGACTGGGTTGGAACGCCAAGTGGCTTTAGATTCAGGGGTTCCCGCTATAGCCGAACACGAGGGAAAAATCCTTTATACTGACACTGAGAAGATCATTTTTTCGGGCAATGGGGATACTCTAAGCATTCCATTAATTATGTATCAACGCTCAAACAAAAATACTTGTATGCATCAAAAACCTCAGGTTCGGCGGGGTAAATGTATTAAAAAGGGCCAAATTTTAGCGGATGGTGCTGCTACAGTTGGTGGCGAACTCGCTTTGGGGAAAAATATATTAGTGGCTTATATGCCATGGGAAGGATACAATTTTGAAGATGCGGTACTCATTAGTGAGTGTCTAGTATATGGTGATATTTATACTTCTTTCCACATACGGAAATATGAAATTCAGACGCATGTGACAACCCAAGGTCCTGAAAGGATCACTAAAGAAATACCGCATCTAGAAGGCCGTTTACTCCGAAATTTAGACAAAAATGGAATTGTAATGCTAGGATCGTGGGTTGAAACGGGTGATATTTTAGTAGGTAAATTAACGCCTCAGGTGGCGAAAGAATCCTCCTATGCTCCGGAAGATAGATTATTACGGGCCATACTTGGCATTCAGGTATCGACTTCAAAAGAAACTTGTTTAAAATTGCCTATAGGTGGTAGAGGTCGAGTTATTGATGTGAGATGGGTTCAGAAAAAGGGGGGTTCAAGTTATAACCCAGAACTAATTCGTGTATATATTTCACAGAAACGTGAAATCAAAGTAGGTGATAAAGTAGCTGGAAGACATGGAAATAAAGGTATCATTTCAAAAATTTTGCCTAGACAGGATATGCCGTATTTGCAAGACGGGAGACCTGTGGATATGGTCTTTAACCCATTAGGAGTACCCTCACGCATGAATGTAGGACAGATATTTGAATGCTCGCTTGGGTTAGCGGGAAGTCTACTAGATAGACATTATCGAATAGCCCCTTTTGATGAGAGATATGAACAAGAGGCTTCGAGAAAACTAGTGTTTTCTGAATTATATGAAGCCAGCAAGCAAACAGCGAATCCATGGGTATTTGAACCCGAGTATCCAGGAAAAAGCCGAATTTTTGATGGAAGAACAGGAGATCCTTTTGAACAGCCTGTGATAATAGGAAAGCCCTATATCTTGAAATTAATTCATCAGGTTGATGATAAAATACACGGACGTTCTAGTGGACATTATGCACTTGTTACACAACAACCCCTTAGAGGCCGTTCCAAGCAGGGGGGGCAGCGAGTAGGCGAAATGGAAGTTTGGGCTCTAGAGGGGTTTGGTGTTGCTCATATTTTACAAGAGATGCTTACTTATAAATCTGATCATATTAGAGCTCGCCAAGAAGTACTTGGTACCACTATCGTTGGAGGAACAATACCTAAACCAGACGATGCTCCAGAATCTTTTCGATTACTTGTTCGAGAACTACGATCTTTGGCTCTGGAACTGAATCATTTCCTTGTATCTGAGAAGAATTTCCAGATTAATAGGAAGGAAGTTTAATCGGAATGAATCACAAAATTTCTTATATGATCGATCGGTATAAACACCAACAACTCCGAATTGGATTAGTTTCTCCTCAGCAAATAAGTGCTTGGGCCACTAAAATAATACCTAATGGAGAGATAGTTGGAGAAGTGACAAAACCCTATACTTTTCATTACAAAACCAATAAACCGGAAAAAGATGGATTATTTTGTGAAAGGATTTTTGGGCCTATAAAGAGTGGAATTTGCGCTTGTGGAAATTATCGAGTGATTGGAGATAAAAAAGAAGACCCGAAATTTTGTGAACAATGTGGAGTTGAATTTGTGGATTCTCGGATACGAAGATATCAAATGGGATACATAAAACTGACATGTCCTGTGACTCATGTATGGTATTTGAAACGTCTTCCTAGTTATATTGCGAAT